GTTCGCTCAAGAAAGACTCCAGAAGATATTGATCGTAAATAAGAAGACTGTTTACGAAGAAACAGGAATATATATTCGCATTCATATACATAAGAATTATGTAGGAACCAAAAGAATCTTTTCTTTCTTTTTGAAAATACGTAAATGGATTTCTTTGAAGTAAAGAGACTATTCAAATTATGATATTCGTGGAAAAACAATCGCAAGAAATGCAAAGAAGGAACATCTTTAATCCAACATTGAAGGATTTGAACCAAGATTTCCAGATGGATGGGATGGGGTATTAGTAGATCTGACACATAATTTAAATGCGATAATTTATCCTCTAAAAAGGGAAATATTGAATGAATAGATCGTAAATTCTGAGATTTTGGTATTCTTTTTTCTTCAAGGGAAGATACTAATTGCGACGAGAATGGAATTTCCAGAATGACTCCAAAACCTTCTGATACCATTTGAGAAGAAAAATGAGAAGAAAAAGAATTCTTGTGCTCCCAAGATCCATTTTGGTTAGAATAATTCACCGAAGAAATCAAAGATTTCTGTTGATACATTCGAATAATTAAACGTTTCACAAGTACTAAACTAAATTTACTGTCATAACCTAGAAATTCCACAGGTTCGTAAAAAATCAAACTATTTAAGCTATGATAATGAGCAAGTGAGTAAATATACTCCTGAAGGAGTAGCGGATATAGGAAGTTTTGTTGCCGAAATCTATCTTTTTTCAATCTAAATATCCTTGTAATTTGTAATTCTGCTATTGAAATACATTTCTAATGTAACCAAAAAAGAGAGGCACTTCTTGTGTTATGAAATGATACATAGTGCAATATGGTCAGAACGGCGTATGCGATAGAAGAATAAATTCTTCTATTATTCTTATTATTCTAAGAAACTAAGAAAGAATTCTAATAAGATATTCTAATACTAATAATATATTATATATATAATATATATATATATAGACTATGCACTGTGTATACTTATATATATACTTTTATACTGTACTTTGATGTAAAAAACATAATGAGAATTTAAGAAGTAAAAGATTATATAAAAGTCAGAACAAATAAAGAATATATACCCCGGAGACAGAGAGCCCAATCTACAGATCTTTTTCCTTTCCCCTTCTATCCAATTTGGTTTTCTTTTCCTTGTTAATATAACTAGAATAACAATAAGAAAAAGGGGTAAAAATCTTTTATTTTCGCAACCCAATCACTCTTTTGACTTTGGAAAAGATTCTTTTTTTATCACTATACTATTTCTTCTACACATCCGTCTCCAATCCACAATAAAGAATAATTAGGATTCATAAAAAAAAAAGAATCAATGGTCCACTCACAATTTACAAGAGAACCTTTTCCCACATCAGGCACTAATCTATTTTTAACGTATAATTAGTAATTTGATCGGGTAATCATTCAAATTAAGAAAGGAAGCTCGTTTCTTTTTTGTCTTACTCGAATTGGAGCCATAAGGCTCTATCCATTTATTCACTAGACCCGAAATACTTTACTGAACTTAAAAATTGTTCTAAAAAGAAAAATTCTCGTTCTATTTCTATTATGAGTACTAGAAATCTTATTTTTCTATGATTATATTATTCTTTTTTCTATTCTGTTTACGACATGCTTTTTTTTCCATTCATTACCTTTCAGGATCAGTCGCGGTCTTATAAACTTTACCAATAGTCTAGACGAATTCCTTCATCCAAATGTGTAAAAGATCATAGTCGCAATTAAAAGCCGAGTACTCTACCGTTGAGTTAGCAACCCGGATCAATATGAGGTGTAGATATGATCGAAATAAAAAAAATCCAGCAAACTCATCCATTTTACTAATTTTACTAAAGTGAAGGAAAGATCCAATAAGGGAATGGGGATAAAAAGATCTATTTATATACGATCAAATTATATTTGTTTGAGACGCCATTGTCAATATGAATGGACTTTTTAGAAAACAAATTTCAAGAAATTATATAGAAATTTGTGTTGGATTAGCACAACATAAAGAATAAATAAGAACTTTGAGCGGAAAAAAAATAAGGAATTAAGGAAAAGGTAAAGATAGAAAAAATAGCGGCTTTCTTTAATCAAAAAAAGAAAGGTACAATACAAATACAAGAAGAACCCCCCTTGTTGGGGGGTTCGACAAAAAGAAGCAAGAAAAAAATACGAATAAGAAAAAGAAGAAGAAAATAAGTATGAATAGAACAAAAAAAGAAGAAACTTTGAATAAAGAATTACACAAAGTTAGTTACCCTATCCTTTTTTTATTCACGATTCTTTTTTTTACTTTCTTTTTTATCAAAAGAAACTCGAAATTCTTTAAAGAATTCTGCCTTCCTTAAAATATCATAAACAGTTCCTGTGGGTTGAGCACCTTTTTCAAGGAAATATAAAATAGCAGGAACATTTGAATAAGTTTGATTCTTTATCGGATCATAAAAACCCACTTTTCGAAGATCTCTTCCTTCTCTTCGGGATCGAACATCGATTGCAACGATTCGATAGATGGCTCATTGGGATAGATGTAAATAAAAAATGCCCCCCTAGAAACGTATAGGAGGTTTTCTCCTCATACGGCTCAAGAAAAAATGATTCTAATTTCTAGAATTTTTATTCCTATCTATCTATATAGATAGAAATAAAAATGGATCCATAAAGAATTAGACTGTAATTTGAGCCTTTTTTCCTTCTTTACAGAAAAAGAAAAGAAAATTCATTCGTACTCCTAACTCAAGTTGGGTAGTTTTGAAAGAGTTTGAAAGGAAATCCTTAGAATTTCTTGAGCTGTCTCTAACCTCTTTTTTTGTCTCCTTTCGGATCTATTTTTTTTTATCATTCTGATCAAATTGTTGAGACTAGTAAAAAGAGTGTTTCCTTGTTCCGGAATTTGTTGTCTTTGCTTTGCGCTTTGTGAAATCATTAGGTTTAGACATTACTTCGGTGATCCTTACTCCTTTTCAAAAAGGCAGCAACATACCTTTTGTTTTTTCTATGGAAAAGGGAAAAATAATACGAACGATTGATTCCTTTGTGATACACTCTTGATCGAAACAGTTTGAAAATTTCAACAAATTTGATTTCTTTTTCATTTCAAAAACTTGTTCAAATTTGAACCTCTCCGTTTATCTATATTTCTATATTGATGATCTATTTACAAAGTTGGTCTAACTTATTGATTGTCACTAACCCTAGATTATTCCCCCGATAAATGAATCAATCATTTTTGCTCGAGCTCCATCATATGCTATACCTTTCTATACCATTAGTATCTTTATTTAGCAACCCAAGACAAATCCAATTAGGTTCCTAACAGAACAAACTATGTCGAGACAAGAGCATCTTCATTCGTATAGAAAATGGTGGATGTCAGAATCCACATCCAATCATGTCCTTCAAGTCGCACGTTGCTTTCTACCACATCGTTTCAAACGAAGTTTTACCATAACATCCCTATAATTTTGATTTTATTTTAAATTGGAACCGTATGCAATTGATTCAATATGGAATAATGAATAGTCATTGGTTGAACCGATACATAATAATCTAAACTGAAAAAGAAGTGTTTATCCGGAGATTTAACTTCAAATTACCCCAGATTTTCTCATATGAATAATATCACATGAAAAAAAACAAATAAGTTTTAAGCAAACTTATTTACATCTTCAACAAATCTTTCGAGATTGTCCATCATAAAAGATCCTTCTTTTCCTTTTCAAAAAAGAAAAGAAATTAGAAACCTCAAAAAAAGCCTTTGACTTTCATTTCATTCAAATGAAAAAGAAATCCCCATGAATGGATAAAAGTTTTTAGCCACTTTCACTAAATACTATACTAACTAATAACTATACTAAACTAAATATTTCATTTCAATATTCATAAATATTCAATTATAGAATAATAAGATAATCTTATTAATAAGATTATAGAATCTATATTCTTATGTAAGAATTATGTATTTATGTATTAAATTTATGTATTAATATATTCTAATATGAATATTAATCATGAAGTATGATTATTTTCTCATTTTTTATTTATGAAATATGATTTCATGATTAGAATATTATTATTTACTTATTATTTACCATCTCCAATTGAATCTGATTTTCATTTCATTTAAATCAGAGAGATAGTTTGAGAATAAAGTTTCTTTGTTTTCATTATTATGGAGTAGAAAAAGTCTCGTGTAAGGTAAGATCAAAGAGAAAATCAGAATCCGAGGATTCTGATCTTTTGGCATCCATCTCCATCTCCATCATCATCTCCATCTCCATCATAGAAAACAAAGAATCGTTAACGAAAATAATCACGAATATTTAAGAATAAAATACTTTAGTAAAAAAGTAAAAAAAAAAGATATGATTCTAATAATAAATCTTAGAATTCAGTGTATCCAACATGAAACATAAAATTGTTGAATTCAATTCTTAATTTCAATTAGAGAAGAATCCTTCGTTTCTGATGCAAACGATCTGGGACGAAAGGATTCGAACCTCCGAGTAACGGGACCAAAACCCGTTGCCTTACCGCTTGGCCACGCCCCATTTTGATTTGGTCTAAGAAAAACTAAGCTAAATATTGGTTATTCGTCAATAACCAACCAAAAGAAATATAGGACATGTTGTCGCTGGGATTCAACACAATAGATATAGATTAATTGATCATTACTTAGAATTCAATTAAGATATTGTATGAAAATAGAATTCCTTGTATTCTTATTTGATTGGATAATGTAAGGAAGGATTCTTGATTGGGGAGAAGTCAAAGAAAAATCAGAATTTCTTTCTTTTATCTGCTTTTTTCTTTTAAAAAATCCCTCAGAAAAACAACTCAATCCAATCTGATAATTTCTTATCATTTCAATTTCATTTTAATCTTTAAGAACAAGAAAAGAATATTTGTTATGTTTAATATCTTTAGTTTAATCTGTATCTGTCTTAATTCTACCCTTTATTCGAGTAGTTTTTTCTTCGCCAAATTGCCCGAGGCTTATGCCTTTTTCAATCCAATCGTAGACGTTATGCCGATTATCCCTTTACTCTTTTTTCTCTTAGCCTTTGTTTGGCAAGCTGCTGTAAGTTTTCGATAAAAAGAAAATCTCAATTCAATTCAGAATTTCTTCGATAAAAAAAAGATGAGATTTTTCTTCTTCAAATAAATAAGATAAGAAATAAGATTCAGATAAGTCTGGAAATTAGGAACCCTCGATTCAAAAAGCGAAATTCTGATATTTTCTATTGTATATTATATTGAAATTGAATAAGGGTGAATAAGGGAAGGGGGCGATGATCTTTAATCAGCTAATAAACTTCTTTCTTCTTTTGTTCTGACCTTTCCTTTATAAGATTCCATAAAATCTTTAATTATAGATATAGATATGGATATGGCAAGAAATCTTTGGTAATGAAAAAATACGAATCTTATTACATTAGAATATTACATTAGAAAGAAATTCGTAAAAATAAATTGAAAAAAAAACTTCCTTCTTTTTTCATCTTTAGAGCGTCATATCAAAATAGTGTATAGTGTATAGTGTGTGTCGTAAAATAGGCGATCTATTTCCTTAAAAAAAAAGATCTTATCTTGGAGATTTGTAATGCTTACTCTTAAACTATTCGTTTACACAGTAGTAATATTCTTTGTTTCTCTCTTCATCTTCGGATTCTTATCTAATGATCCGGGGCGTAATCCTGGGCGTGAAGAATAAAAAAAGAGATGAGATTCGTTTTTACTTTTTTTTTCATAGGTATTTCATAGGTAAATGTAGAAATAAATGGAATAGATGCTAGATAAAGAGAAAAGATTCATAAAAGAAAATAATCGAAAATTCTTCTGATTCTAAAATCTCAAGTTATCAGGGGGGTCGGAGAGAGAGGGATTCGAACCCTCGGTACGAATAATTCGTACAACGGATTAGCAATCCGACGCTTTAGTCCACTCAGCCATCTCTCCCCATTCCAAATTGGAAATCTCTCATGTGATTTCACACGTGAAGTGAAGATTGAGAACCATTTTTATTTTCTTCGAAACAGATTTCTCCAATAGAAAGAATACCTTACTTCTTTGATTTTGTACAAAAGGTTCATTTCCCCGGCCTGGTTAAGTATAAGTACTGGCCGGGCCTGTACTTCTTTATTCTTAGAAATTAGATAAGATTCTAATAGATAGATTATCTTAGAAATTCTTTAAGAAATTCTCTATATCTAGATTAATATAGAATATTCTATATATTCTATAATTCTATCTTAATATGAATATGATATATTCTATATTGAAATATGAAATTGAAATCTAAAATGTTAGAGATTCTATATCTATTCTTAGTATCTTCTAAGTAATTCTAGTAAATTAGAGTCTAAATTAGAATATTTAGTCTTTATAGTAAAAGTGTTCTGTTCTAGTAATATCTAGTAATAGTATTAGAGTATAATAGTAATGTAATATAGTACTAATATTTTTCATATTTTTCGTCTTTCTTTTCTTATTCTTAAGTATAAGATTCAGAAATTCATTAATGAAAAACGAATTTCATTATAAATGAAAGTTGAAGTTCAGTATTATATTCATCTGAATAATTCTAATTCACTTAAGAAATCTTAATAAGAAGGAAGTATTAAGAAAGAAAAGAAATAGATCTTAGAAATCTTATAAGAGAAAGAATCTCAAATAGAAAACACATATTTCTAAGATTTTAAATCTTTTACTTGTTCAAAGCAAAGGACAAGCTTGAAAGTTTGAGGCCCAATTTACCCGAATTCATAAAATCTGGCGGTTCAAGTGAAGGGAAGTTTCAAAAAAAAGAATACTTAAAACTTTAGTACACTATTTAAATTATTTAAATTTGACTAAACTTTTTGCTATTCACCTATTCTTTTTTTTTTTTCAATCCCGCGCCGCAGCAGAACAAAATACGTGTTAATGCTGGAATTTTCATGATTCTGATGCTATCTTGACTACGTCTGATTACTTTGTTGGACAAATAGTCCATTCATATCCAATAATGAATATGTAGCGGGTATAGTTTAGTGGTAAAAGTGTGATTCGTTCTATTAACAACTTAAATAGTTAAGGGGTCTTTCCGTTTTTTTCATATTCCGATCAAAAACTTTATTTCTTAAAAAGATTTAATCCTTTCCCCCTCAATAGGACATTTGAGGAAAGAATATACATTCTCACGATTCCTATCCAAAAGGCAATCAGAATCTTAATAAAAAATTTGGATTATGGAGTCGAGAAGCATAATTTTTTTGATTGGTTCAATTTTTCCAATTGAATGAGTATGAATAAAGGATCTATGGATGATAGTACAAAACTTTCAATCGTAACTAAATCTTCAATTTTTGCGCTGAAAAAGGGGGAGATTGAAGCCAAATAGCTAGAAAATGATGGTTTTGGTTTACTAGAACCCTCGGCTTCTTGTTTCAGCTCGGTAGAAACAAAATTATTTTCCTTAGGATCCCACGAGTAGAAAAGAAATAGGGAACGA